GTATTCTACGTTCATTCTTACGTGAACCAATACGTCCATTCCTACGTGAATCGTTTTTTGATATAGGTTTTGCCATATTTTATCGTCTCATAACTATGAATTTGAAATATACATAAAGATACGGAAATATCCATTTCATGGTAAAATAAACCATTTATTTTTACATGGACCTTCCTTTAGAAAGTTTTTTTAGAAGGATTATCCTTGTCTCTGTTTATGTCTCGGATTGGAACAAATCACTATAATTCGTCCGCGCCTACGGATCAGTCGACATTTTTCACAAATTTTACGAATCGAAGCCCTTATTTTCATATATCTCACTCCTTATCTTAAATTCCGAATCTATTCTTTGTTTGGACGAAAATGAAGTCTCTTGTATTTTTGAACTTCGAACTGTATCCCCATGAAAGGAATGTTTTCAAAAACGATCTAATCATTCAAATCTTTATTGCGAAGTCTATAAATTATACGTCCCCTGGTTGAATCATATCGACTTATTTCGATTTTAACTCTATCTCCCGGTAGTATCCGTATAAAACTGCGCCGGATCCTACCTGAAATATAACCTAGAATTAGATCTTCATTATCTAAACGGACCCGGAACATACCGTTGGGAAGTGATTCAGTAATTAAACCCTCATGAATCAATTTTTGTTCTTTCATTCCAGATAACCCCTTTGAAGTATCAACTAATGGAGGAAGAGTTCTATAACTCACTTTTCCTCTCTATTTCACAAATTAGGAAGTTAGAGATAAAATTAGGATACCTGAGTGAGATCACCATATATAACACAAAATTTCCCCTCCAATTCTTTCTAGTCTAGCTTCTCGATCTGTCATTATGCCTCGAGAAGTAGAAAGAATTACAATCCCCATTCCACCTAAAATCTTAGGAATTTGTTGATAGTTGGAATAGATTCGTAGACCAGGTCGACTGATGCGTTTTAAAATAGTTCTATATATTCCTTTCCTAGTTCTTCTATGTCGCAAGGTTGAAACCAAGAAATATTTGTTCCTTTCCTGATGTTTTCGAACATTTTCAATAAAGCCTTCTCGTAGGAGTATTTTAACAATGTTTTCTGTTATATTAGTAGATATTATTCGAATCGTTCCGTTTTTCCCCATGTCAGCATTTCTTATAGAAGTTATTATATCAGCAATGGCGTCCCTACCCATGACGAATTAAAATTATTGGCGCTTCTTAATTTTGATATAATCAACATGTTTTTTTGCTTGAATTATTCAATTATTCAAAGTATATGCGTGATACACAATCGATTAATTTGATCTATTTCATTCAGATATCCTACTATAACTAAATCATAGTTTCATTTAGCTAGTATTTATAATACCTCAGGAGCTAATGAAACTATTTTAGTAAAATGGAATTGTCTCAATTCCCGAGCAATCGCACCAAAAACTCGAGTTCCTTTTGGATTTCCTTCTTGATCAATGACAACCGCTGCATTGTCATCATATCGTATTATCATCCCGTTGTCACGTTTGAGTTCTTTACGTGTACGTACAATTACAGCTCTAATTATTTCTGATCTTTCTAGAGGCATATTGGGAACTGCTTCTTTGATTACAGCAACAATAATGTCACCGATATGAGCATATCGGTGATTACCAGCCCCTATGATTCGAATACACATCAATTTTCGAGCTCCGCTGTTATCCGCTACATTCAAAAGAGTCTGAGGTTGAATCATATCATTTTTATTGGAATCTGTTATTTCAATGTAAAGGATGATAAAAAAAAAAAAGAAATAGTGTTTGTCTAGAAACCAGAAAGAAATAAGTAAACCATGCTTTTTTTCTCTTCAATATCCCCTTTTGTTTTCTACATCTCTATACTGAAATAAGAAATTGAGTTCGTATAGGCATTTTGCACGAAGCTATTTCAATAGCTGCTCTGGCTACAGTTTCTGATACTCCACCCATTTCATAAAGTATTCGACCTGGTTTAACAACGGATACCCAATATTCGGGGGATCCCTTCCCTGAACCCATACGCGTTTCCGTAGGTCTTACTGTAATGGGTTTGTCGGGAAATATACGTACCCATATTTTTCCACCACGACGCGCATATCGTGTCATTGCTCTTCGCCCTGCTTCTATTTGTCTAGCTGTGATCCAAGCGGGTTCAAGTGCCTGAAGAGCGTATTTGCCGAAACAAATACGATTGCCTCGACAAGATATTCCCTTCATTCTTCCTCTATGTTGCTTACGAAATCTGGTTCTTTTTGGGTTATAGTAGATGGTTCTTTCTTAATCCCATCTCTACTACAGAACTGGACATGAGAGTTTCTTCTCATCCAGCTCCTCGCGAAGTAAAGGATTCAATAATATTACATATATGTATGTAATAAATAATACACTAAACTTAAGTAATGGGATTTTATTGATATTTCATTTTTTACATGGTAAGCTGTATATCATGTATATTTATAGATTATAGATATAGATAATGCTTTTTTACTCCTATCGAATCTCGAATCAAGCAAGACAATATTGTAAAATACAAAAAATAAAACTTTCGCGGGCGAATATTGACTCTTTCCTGTTTCATCCCTAAGGTTAATCCATGGTCTCTCAGAGTAAATCAATTTGTTCTTGGTTCGTTCCGCCATCCCCCCCAATGAATGATTAGGATTCCTTTTCAATGGAATCCTATGGAATCACAGGTTTCGTCGTTCCCATAGCTTCTCCGTTAATGATTAGGCTTGAACTCTGCAACGGAGCTCGACAAAAAATACATTCCCGAGTCAATCTACTTAGTTTGTATTAACCCGAGGCTCTTTATTAGTATTTTTATCAATACTAATGCTTTATCACACTGCCTTTTATGAGGTAATTCATAGACCATACATATTGGAATCATATATCATTGATATTTTAGTTCTCTCTTTCTATCACCTTTCCATTTATCTACATCCCTTTATTTTTTCTTCAAAAAATAGATAAATATGATTATCTATTTTTTTTTATGGAAAAAATGTCAGTTGTTACAACTATATGATTGATTCAGTCATATAGTGACTGTTTCTTGGAATCTCGACAATACGAAGCAATAAGTTTTTTATTAGTTTTTAGTTTATCATAGTTATTTAGTTTCATAGTGGGTTCAGTCTTTTTTTTTTTTGAATCCCAACTCTAAACTCTCAAGAAAAACCTAACGAGTCACACACTAAGCATAGCAATTATACTAAAAAAGGTTAATCAATTTTTTATTCAATCTTATAAAATTAGAATTGTTAGAATTGTTCATTTTTGTTTGATTTTAGGAAAAAACTTTTTTTTTTTTTTCGCATTTTTTGTTCGTTCTATTATTGGATAGAATGACAAAACAAAACAAATAAAGGTCTATTATTCCTCATTTACAAATATCCAAATTTTTAATCCTAATACTCCATAGATAGTTCGAATTGTATAAGAACAATGATCAATTTTAGCGCGAATTGTTTGTAGGGGCACCCTACCCTCTCTGATCCACTCGACACGTGCAATTTCTTTTCCGTCGATACGCCCCGCAATTTGCACTTGAATTCCTTTTGTATCTGTTTGCTCAGTTAATTCAATAGCTTTTTTCATTGCCTTTCGAAACGAGACTCTATTTTTTAATTGTAAAGCCATATATTCTGCAAGAATATTAGGTTGTCCATAAGGTTTTTCAATTCTTGTGATAGCAATGTTGAGTCTACGGTTTACAGAATGAAACTCTTTTTGTATATTCATCTGTAATTCTTCAACTCCTCGCGCTCGACCTTCTATTAATAAATTTGGAAAGCCAATATGAATTATGACTTGGATCAAATCGATTCTTTTTTTAATTTCTATGCGTGCAATTCCTTCGAAACCTGAGGATATTTTCCTATTTTTTTGTACATAGTTCTTGATACAATTCCGTATTTTCTCATCTTCTTGTAGACCCACGGAAAAATTTTTTGGTTGGGCAAACCAATAGGAATGATGATTTTGGCTTGTACCAAGTCTGAAACCAAGTGGATTTATTTTTTGTCCCATATTTTTTATTATCTTTCCATTCATTTTTTTTTTTCTAAATAGAAATCTTAGATTCATCTAAAACGAATTTAGATTTCTCTTTTAATACAATTGTTATATGACAAGTGGTTTTTTTTATCGGATAACTACGCCCTCGAGCCCTGGGTTTGAACTTTTTCACAAAAGGACCCTCATTTACTTCGGCTTTACTAATGAATGAATCAGCTTCGTTCAAACCCATATTATGACTAGCATTTGCTGCTGCAGAATAAACTAATTTTAAAATGGGATAAGATGCTCGATAAGGCATAAGTTCTAGTATCATAAGTGTTTCCTCATAAGAACGTCCACGAATTTGATCAATTACTCTTTGAACTTTGAAAACAGACATATGTATATGTCGAGTTAAAACTTTTACTTCTCTTTCTCTACTTGAATTTGAGTTCTTTATCATATGGATCCCCCACCCTTGTTTGATCTATCCAAAATTAACGACGAGATTTATTATCGTTTCTCGCATGTCTCGCGAAAGTCAGAGTAGGCGCGAATTCTCCCAATTTGTGACCTACCATACGATCTGTTATATAAATAGGCAAATGCTCCTTTCCATTATGAATAGCGATTGTATGGCCAATCATTGTGGGTATAATGGTAGATGCCCGAGACCAAGTTACTATTATTTCTTTCTCCTCCCTCATGTTGAGTTTTTTAATTTTTCCCGATAAATGATTGGCTACAAAAGGATTTTTTTTTAGTGAACGTGTCACAGCGGATTACTCCTTTTTTTTTACATTTTAAAGATTGGCATTCTATGTCCAATAGAATATCTCGATCGAAGTATGAAGGTAAGAATAAATACAATAATGATGAATGGAAAAAAGAGAAAATCCTTTAGCTAGATAAGGGGCGGATGTAGCCAAGTGGATCAAGGCAGTGGATTGTGAATCCACCATGCGCGGGTTCAATTCCCGTCGTTCGCCCATCACATTCTTTCA